CAACCTGAGTCTGATAGACCCTATATTTATTTATTTAAAATTTTTTCCATGTAAGTGTAAGTAAGGTAAAAAAAAGTTAATTCCATTATAGAGCCGTATGCAATGCGCAAAAGAAGATGCCTGTACGGTTGTTCAATTATATCTTTTTTTATTATTATTCTTTATCTCTTCACCTTTCATTATGCGAGATAGAATAAACATTTATTATGTTATATCATCAGGGTAATGATCCACCAACCTGCTGCCGCTTTTTATGAGGCACAGACGGGAGAATTTATCTTGGAAGCGGAAGAACTACTGAAGCTGCGCGAAACCCTCACAAGGGTTTATGCACAAAGGACAGGCAAACCCTTATGGGTTGTATCCGAAGACATGGAAAGAGATGTTTTTATGTCAGCAATAGAAGCCCAAGCTCATGGAATTGTTGATCTTGTAGCGACTGAATAAAAAAGAAAAAATAACAAGGATTTCACACGAATTCGTTATTTGAGATTTTATCTTCTTACCGGATTTAATATTCTATTATTTAATATTCTATTAATTAATCTCATTAATCTATTAATATAGAAATAAAATAATTCATAAGCATCCGGTTAAGATCGATCTAAACCAGCCCATTATGTATATGATTCAACATGCCAACTATTAAACAACTTATTAGAAACACAAGACAGCCAATCAGAAATGTCACGAAATCCCCCGCTCTTGGGGGATGTCCTCAACGACGAGGAACATGTACTAGGGTGTATGTGCGACTCGTTCAGATCATGGGCTAGGACAAAAGAAAGAAAACAATTGATCCAGTATCAACGATCAGTACCAGTGAATAGGATAGAATGGAAGAACTCCAGTCAATATCTAAAAATAAAAAAGATCTATCCTTCTATTATGGTATCAAATGTATGGTTTCCGTTGGTGCAAATCCAATCACCTCAATTTAAAAATTTTAAATTTAAGATGAGAAAGAATTCTCCATTGATAGCAAATGGTATCCATTAAGCAGGGGAAATCCTATTTTAAAAAGCAGAAAAATTCTACCTTACTCTTGCAAGAACGGACTAACAGGGTCAGCTACCCAGCTAATCTTCATAATTAAATACCGTTACTGTATAAGTGGATCTCGTTGTGAAAGACCTAGTACTGGATAATTATGGGTAGAGCCAAAGAGTTTGAACTGTACAAGTTAACAATAACATTGATTAAATGAAAGAAAGAAGGGCTCCGGTGTATAGAGAAGACCTCACCGTTTAAGAAGTAACCATAGAAACGATGGAACCCACTATATCCATTTATATTTATTACTTTTTTATTTACTATGTGTTTTTAATACCTAGTATCAATACAATTTTTTTTTATAGGTGAAATGCCTAGAAAAAAAGAAAAAATCGTGGTCGGGAAGGTTATAATAGCAAAAGCCATTGGAATTTTTATTTTATACATTGGAAGAATCCGTTTTGTTATTAATAGACTAGGACACGGGAAGAGAATAACTGAAAGAAAGGAAATCGATTAGTTATTCATCAAAGTTTCATTTATTCAATGACCAGAATTAAACGAGGGTATATAGCTCGAAGACGTAGAACAAAAATCCGTTTATTTGCATCAACCTTTCGAGGGGCTCATTCAAGACTTACTCGTACTATTACTCAACAGAAAATAAGAGCCTTGGTTTCGGCTCATCGGGATAGAGGTAGACAAAAGAGAGATTTTCGTCGTTTGTGGATCACTCGGATAAATGCAGTAATTCGCGAGAATAAAGTATACTTTAGTTATAGCAAATTAATACACAATCTGTACAAGAGACAGTTGCTTCTTAATCGTAAAATACTTTCACAAATAGCTATATTAAATAAGAGTTGTCTTTATATGATTTCCAATGAGATCATAAAATAAAGAGATTGGAAGGAATCCGTTGGAATAGTTTAAATGGAGTTCCCTGGAGAATGAACTCTGGGAAGGTAGAGTAGAAATTAGTATGATAAAATATGATAAAGTCATCAAAATGAAAAAACACGTTCAATAAAAAATATTTATTCTTCTCCAATTTTTTTTTTTTTCTTACGAGTTGACTCGCTTCTTTCAAATTGTTTCTCATTATTAAGAAAAGGTAACAGAGATAAAATACGAGCTTGTTTTATAGCAATAGTAATTAATCGTTGTTGTTTTAAGGTCAACCTATTTACCCGTCTAGATAATATTTTTCCTTGTTCGCTAATAAATCGACTAATTAAACTCATGTTTCTATAATCAATTCGATCCCCCGATTGGATCGGAGGCAAACGCCTACGAAAAGATCGCTTGGATTTAAGAAGGATTCGCTTGGATTTATCCATGGTTTGTTTATTCCTTATCCTGAAAATCCCAATCCTATTTCGATCGGATCAAACATGATGTAGAATTAAGAAATAGGATTGGGTTTGTTTATATTTAAATAAATATATGTTATATATAATATGTAATTTTTCATCTTCCTTGGAAGACTGACACACGAGCGGTCGGTTCGATCTATTTCTTTATCTCCCCATGAATCGTATGTTTGTAACAACAGGGACAGAATTTTCTCAATTCCAATCGACCAGGCGTATTGTGTCGATTCTTTTGAGTAATATATCTGGAAATGCCCCTCGATTCCTTATTAACACGATTTCGAAGACAACTGGTACATTCCAAAATAACTGTTACTCGGACATCTTTACCCTTGGCCATGAACCTCCTTTGGTTTATGATTCACTCAATTCTTTAATTTTCCGATCCGAAGCAAGGAAGAATAAAGGACAAAAAAAAAAAAAATAGAAGCAGGTAACTCGAAATCAAATTATAAAAGAAAGATTTCGTTGCAATCAATATAGTAATAATAAGTAATATAATGATTTCTAACTGTATTTATAATTAAGAATTGCCGTACAGTATTTTCAGTTAAGTATCTTGTATGATATTGTTGCCCCAACCATCACATTTTCATTTCCACTCTATTATTAAATATTAATTTAATTTGAGCCTGGGCCCGAGTTCATAGTTTTGCTGAGGGCGAAACCACTTTTTCTTTGTTTTTTTTTTAGAATAAGTTATTCTAAAAAAAAAAAACAAAGAAAAAAAGAAGGCAAGGGTAGGGATTAGTTACAGAGATTTGATTGTATCTCTAATCTTCTTCCCCCTTCTCATATCAATAACTAAAATGAAAAAAAGGGGAATATCAACGCATCCGGAAAAAAACGATTGATCTCTATCAATAAACCTGCCAAAGACCCGAACCATAAAGCACTTACTACCGGTGCCACGGAGAGATATGTTTTTAGATCTCGCATTTTAAAAACTCCTCTTTCTTTATTCGTTATTGTAATTTTATTGTAATTTGTAATACATAATGGTAATACATATATGACCAGATGTGTATATGTAGTTAATGACTGACCGCCTGTATTTGTACGCGGAGTCCCTAATTAAAATTAAAATGTACAAAATAGATATTTCTACCTGAAATTACTAAAAAATATTAATTTTTTATGGTAGGTTTCATATTTATTTCATACTTTATATAATATAAGTCTTTTAATATATTATATGTTTGTTATATGATATATGAGACCAAAAAGAAGAAATGAAAAGAGAATTTTTGTATATCAATGGAGGAAGTAAAGATGTGGAAAACAAGACAGGGATTCTCTACAATGACACTGTAGACCAATTGAAAGGGATGTAGCGCAGCTTGGTAGCGCGTTTGTTTTGGGTACAAAATGTCACGGGTTCAAATCCTGTCATCCCTACCTATTACTTATCTTATGAGCAGTAACGAGGGATCAATTGAGATAAATTGGACATACATAATAAATCTTTAATTTTATGATATATATGCAAGATGAATTGGGGTCACAAAATCTTTATTGTGATAATGATAATAAGGCGCTCTTAGTTCAGTTCGGTAGAACGTGGGTCTCCAAAACCCGATGTCGTAGGTTCAAATCCTACAGAGCGTGATTCTGTGTTCTTGTTAATCGCGTTAGGTCGAAAATTACACTTAAAAAATTGAACAGCAATCTAAATTTGACCTCCCGCGGATTAAAGGAAGTAGGAGGTCAATCAAAAAAGAGATGTTAATTAATCAAAGGTCCAACTGATCACCACGTCTGTATTGTAAATATGCAGTTACGAATAATCCGGCCAAAGTAATAGGAATTAGACCTAAGACGATTCCAAATAGAAAAACTTCAATCATTTCAATTTGTTTGAAAGGGGAAAGGGGAGGTAATATTTATCCTTAAATATTAATCTGTATTGACTATAAATCTCAATGACCAAGAATTGGAAATTGATACGTTAAGTAACTGTAGAAGATATGAACTGCCATAGAAAGATTTTTTTTATGAATTGTTCATGTTCATTTAATTAATTTCAAATAAGTCGTATCTTGCTCAGACCGATAAATAGAGCTGAGGTGATAGTCAAAGCTGCTAGTAGAAAACCAAAATAACTAGTTATAGTAGGCATGAAAAGGCTAAATGAAATATGTTCTTTTTATACATATGTTTATAAAGCACTTCCCTAAGTTTCAATTTTTGAAAGATACGAGGATAAGCAAAAATACCAACCAATTGAAAGAATAAATTCAATTGAAAATGTTTGATTCATCTATTATTATAGACGATACTAACAAAAATAGAGTAACATAAGTAAGAAATCAATTCATCATTTGTGACATTTACCCATGTCGCACTTTTGAATCAACAGATTCATCGGTCAACTCTGGAGTTGACTAAACTAATATATGCATATAACTAATACATGTATATATATAGAATATTTAAATTTAAATTATAAATAAAGTAATAATAAGAACTTTTTTTTTATAACTTTATTCACAAAATTAAACTTTCTTTGAATCACTAATCACTGTGGAATAAAATTGGAAAATCATTTTGATCGTTTTTTATTGTATCGAAATATCGAATACATTTTTTTTTTTTTTTTTCGAACTACAAGTGCCCTTGTAATGCACTTTATTT